CTACTTGATTCACGCGGTTCTCGCCGGTTGACACAAGGTGTTTTATATACACCGTATTCCACTCTGTTTGTATTCGTAAGAAATTTTCTTGAATTTAAAATTTAACTAGAGGTTAACATAAATGAACCATAACTATGTAGCCCTATTCCTAATAGATTGACCCCAAAATAGCATATCCAAATTATAAAAAAGCCTAAAGTAGCCACAATTGCGGAATTTGCCCCCTGAAAATTTTTATTTGTTCGAGTATGCAAATAAATTGCGAATACGATCCAAGTAATAAAGGCCCAAGTTTCCTTTGGATCCCAACTCCAATATGATCCCCATGCTTCATTAGCCCATACTGCTCCTGAAAGAATACCTATGGTTAAAAATATAAATCCTAGGCTAATCACACGATAACTCCAATAATCTAATTGTTGAATCAATTGGGCTTTGTAATAATTCTTAGTATAAAAAAAAGAAGTTTTTTTCAAAATATCGTTTCTTTCATTCTTGTATTGGATTTCACCAAATGAAAATGACTCATTTAATTTTAATAAATTATTACTTTTATAACTATAAAAAATCTTTTTAACTGTAATGACTAGAAGTGCTACTGATAATAATGATCCACAAAGAAGAGCCGCATAGCTCAATATCATCATACTTACGTGCATTATTAGCCACTCCGATTGTAGAGCGGGTACTAATATTGTGGGTTTATGTATTTCAGTTAAAAGACCCGAAGTAGCAAAGCCTTGGGTAAAAATAGTACTTGAAGCAGTTATTGTGGTTAAATAATTTTTTCTTATTTTGAAATAAGGGACTATATGAATAAGGGAGAAACTCCATGAAAGAAAGATTAATGATTCATATAAATCACTTAGTGGGAAATGGCCCGAATCAATCCAACGAGTGATTAATAATCCTGTTAAACATAAAAAAGTAACTATCATCCCCTTTTCTGCCGAATCATATGGTTTTATGATTTCATTGCCCAATAAGGTTATCAAATGAATTGTAATTACAATTGAAACAATTGAAAAGGAAATATGAGTCAATATATGCTCTAAAGTTGAAAATATCATAAAAATGAAAAAAAGGGAGGGAATCCCCTAAATTAATTAAGAAATATAAATCGGGAATTAAATATATTTTTATTATAGGATCTATTTTTATTATAGGATCTATTGGATCTCTTTTAGAAGATGGCATGCCGCCACTCGGACTCGAACCGAGATGCTCTAGCACTGCTTCCTAAGAGCAGCGTGTCTACCGATTTCACCATAGCGGCTTCCTCGAACTAATAATAACCTATTTATATTCAATCGTCGAGATTGAACAAGTCAATTCAATCAAATAAGTTTTTTTAGTAAAGATTAAAATTGATAAAAAAATGAGTTCTAAAGTCAATTTGAAGGTTCATTAGTTTCATTTATTTTCTTAGGGTGTCCGGTTTATTTATCTTAGGGCTTTGACGTAGTTTATCCTATTCTAAAATCCAACTTTTGCAACTAGATAATTCTTTCGATAGAATAAAAAAATTTGTTTTCATTTTTTACTTTTATTGATACTTCATTATTTCTCGTTTATATGATTTCATAAATTTCAAACAAAAAATAAATTTTCTCAATGAATCCAAAATATGGGTATTTTAGATTACTCCAAATTGACACATTATTTGTACATAATATCTCAACAATGAAGTTCTTTTATTGAGTGGGCTGAAAATTTGAGATATATGGTAAATACATTACATATAAAAATTAATACATATAAAAATTAATAAAAGTTAGAAATTAAGAAATCATAAAGTTATCCAAAAATTTTTAACATGGAATCCATTAGTTTCAACAATCAATTAATTTGAACTAAAAATATTATATCTGCCCTTCCCTAGAAAGAGCAAATTTTTTCATTATTGTAAAAGTCGATGGGGAAAATAAGACTCCCCACCACCAAAATATGAGTGAAAATATACTAAAAAGAAATAAAAAATCTTGTCTTTTTTTCTTTATCTTTATTCTATTCTTTTTTTTTTAGTTTTTAGAATTCAGAAAACAGAAGAATTCTTTTTTTAGACATCTTATAAGATTGAAACCTGGTCTATTTCATATTGAGTAGAATAGGGACTGCCAATTGTGAATTTTATATTAACAAATTATTGATCCAATTTTTTGAGTCAAATCCATTCCGATTATTCCAATATTTTAGGACTTATTTGTTTGTCGTACAAAAAAACTTTTTGAATTCCCGGTAGAAAGAGATTTCCCTAATGACAAAGCTTTTAAGGCGGCCCAATATCCTTTCCTTTTCCAAATATTTTTACGAATACGCTTTTTTGATATAGAAGTACGTTTTTTTGGAACTGCCATTTTAAAATGAAGAAGTTACTCATTGTTATAGTTGAATGTGAAAGACATCTATTGTTCAAAACAAATTATTATTTCTTATTCATTATCTATTTTTCTCTAAATAATATTCTCTTGATAAAAAAGAAATATAGATATGTGAAAGA